AATTCGATATGATAAATTTTTTTTTTTCCAAAACCATTCGATTATGTATCGAAAGAGTAGTCTGGGAAAAGGGCTATTTACGATTTTATCTGATCTATCGGAAGCCTATATTCAGCGTCACAAACTTTTTTGTTTTCACACCGAACGAAACCCTTTTAGCAATATTTATGTTATGAAAGAAGAAAGAATATGAAAAAAAAAAAAAAGAAACTTTGGGATTGCTACATAACAGATGAAATAATACAGCAGCGGAACCATCATAGTATTTTTTAGCTACTCCAACAAAAAAAGGAAGTATGGTTACTGGATCATTTACCGATCTGTATCTGATAGAACCTCTCTATTTTCGATTTCTTGGATGGAAGGTAAAAAGAAATTCCATTGTAGAGCCGTATGCAATACGCAAAAGATGCCTGTACGGTTCTTCACTTTGTTTTTTTATTATTGTTTGTCTCTCTATCCTTATCATGCGAGATAGAAGAATTTTTTCTTCTGGTATATCATCAGGGTAATGATCCATCAACCCGCTAGTTCTTTTTTTGATACACAAGCGGGAGAATTTATCCTGGAAGCGGGAGAACTACTTAAACTGCGCGAAAATATCACAAAGGTTTATGCACAAAGAACAGGCAAACCCTTATGGGTCATATCCGAAGATTTGGAAAGAGATGTTTTCATGTCAGCATCAGAAGCCCAAGCTCATGGAATTGTTGATCTTGTAGGGGTTGAATAAAAAATTCATGAAATTAACAAGAATTCGTCGACTATTCACCTTCCGAGCTTCATGCCATAATTTATAGTTTTATAGTAATTAACTAGTAATTAACTAGTAATTAATCTATTAATGTACAATATATGAAATTCATATTATAATCATCGGGTTTAGTTTGATCGAAACCGGTTCATTATGTATCCAACTTCAACATGCCAACTATTAAACAACTTATTAGAAACACAAGACAGCCAATCAGAAATGTCACGAAATCCCCCGCTCTTCGGGGATGCCCTCAGCGCCGAGGAACATGTACTAGGGTGTATGTGCGACTCGTTCAGATCGTGTACTAAAACAAAAGAAAGGAAACAAATTATTCCAGTATCAGTAGGACCAATAAAATAAGATAGAATGGAAGAACTTCGTTCACTATCTTAATCTTAAAAAAACCTATTAATAATATCTATCCTTTTATTGTGTATCAAATTATGAAATTTATGGTTTCCATTGGTGCAAATCCAATCACCTCCATTTGAAATTTAAGATGAGAAAGACTTCCCCATTGGTAGCAAATTATTATCCATTAAGCAGGGGAAATCCTATTTAAAAGGCGGAAAGATTATGCCCTTACTCTTACCAGAACGGACTAACAGGGTCAGCTACCCAGCTAATCTTCATACTTAAATACCGTTACTGTATAGGTAGATTTCGTTGTGAAAGACCTATTACTAGATATTTCATGGGTAGAGCCAAAGAGTATGAACTGTACAAGTTAAGAATAGCATTGATTAAATGAAGGAAGGGGCTCCGGTGTATAGAGAAGACCTCGCCGTTTAAGAAGTAACCATAGAAACGACGGAACCCACTATTTTTTTTATCCATTCCATTTATATTATTTAATGTACTATGTTTTTTTGATACCTAGTATCAATACAATTTCTTATTTCGAGGTGAAATGCTTAGAAATGAAATAAAAAGAAAAAAATCGTGGTTGGGAAGGTTATAGTAGCAAAAGCCATTGGAATTTTTATTTTATACATTGGAAGAGTCCGTTTTGTTATTAATAGACTGGCAAAGGGAAAAAAATAACTGAACGAAAAGAACTAAAATAGTTATTCATCAAAGTTTCATTTATTCAATGACTAGAATTAAACGAGGAGATATAGCTCGGAGACGTAGGGCAAAAGTTCGCTTATTTACATCAGGCTTTCGAGGGGCTCATTCAAGACTTACTCGAACTATTACTCAAGAGAGAATAAAAGCTTTGATTTCGGCCGATCGGGATAGAGATAGGAAAAAAAGAGATTTTCGTCGTTTGTGGATTAGTCGAATAAATGCAGTAATTCGCGAGAATCCAACAAAAGTATACAATAGTTATTGTAATTTTTTGTATAATCTGTACAAGAGTCGGTTGCTTATTAATCGTAAAATACTTGCACAAATAGCTATATTAAGTAGGAATTGCCTTTATATGATTTCCAATGAGATCATAAAAGAAAAAAAAAATTCCCCGGAGACTGAACTCCGGGAAGGTAGAGTAGAGATTTGTATGAGAAAATAGAATCATATGATAAAGTCGTCAAAATGAGCAACCACGTTCAATAAAAAAAGATTTATTCTTCTTCACCGATTCTCTTTTTTCTTACAACACGACAATCTAATTTGGATTATCGTAATTTTCGAACAAAACATTAATCCGAATTTAATTTGAGTTTAGATTCGAATTTGGAAGAGTAAACCTTTTTTTTTTTAAGACCAGTAGTTCTGGTGGTCGATTTCCTTTTTGTTCTAGTGGTCGACGCCCTTTTTTGAGATTGTTTTTCATTATTAAGAAAAGGTAATGAAGATAAAATACGAGCTTGTTTTATAGCAATCGTAATTAATCGTTGTTGTTTTAAGGTCAATCTATTCACCCGTCTCGATAATATTTTTCCCTGTTCACTAATAAACCGACTAATTAAACTCATGTTTTTATAATCAATTCGATCCCCCGATTGGATCGGGGGCAAACGCCTACGAAAAGATCGTTTGGATTTAAGAAAGAGTCGCGTAGATTTATTCATGGTTTGCTTATTCCTTATACCGAAAATACTATTTCTTAGAAAATCAAATAGGATTTCTTTTTTTTTCTATTTCTATAGAAATATTTCTAATTTCTATTAAATATATGTTATATATAATTAACATTTTTCATGTTCCTTAAAGGGGGGACACCCAGGCGATCAATTTGATCTATTTCTTTATCTCTCCGTGAATCGTATGTTTGCAACAACAGGGACAGAATTTTCTCAATTCCAATCGACTAGGTGTATTGTGTCGATTCTTTTGAGTAATATATCTGGAAATACCCGTTGATTCCTTATTAACACTGTTTCGAACACAACTGGTACATTCCAAAATAACCATTACTCGGATATCTTTGCTCTTCGCCATGAACCTCCTTTTGGGTTTTTGATTCACTTAACTCTTCTATTTTCCGATTCGAAGCGAAGAAAGGAAAAAAATAGAAGTTGCTAACTCGAAATCAAATTATGAAAGATTTCGTTGCAATCAATATCAATATAGTTATAGTAAAAATTAAGTAATACAATGATTTCTAACTCTATTTAGAATGACAGTACAATATTTCAGTTTTCATTAAAGTTTCTTGTAGAATATTGTTGCCTCGTCCTAGCCATTCCATTTCCAGACTTACTCTATTTTTAATAGAAATAGAATTGATTTTGAATTCAATTCAATTGAAGCTAGGAACCGGATTCCGGGTTTCACTGAAGTTGAATCCACTTTTATTCTTTCTCTTTTCTATTCTAACTCTAAAATCAAAAAATAAGGGGGGATTGGTTACAGATATTTGATTCTATCTCTAATCTTCTTCACCCCTTCCCGTGTCAATAACTAGAATTAAAAAAAAGGAAATATCAAGGCATCCGGGAAGAAACGGTTGATCTCTATCAATAGACCTGCTAAAGCCCCGAACCATAGAGTACTTACCACTGGTGCCACGGAAAGATATGTTTTTAGATCTCGCATTTAAAATCCTCCTTCTTTATTCTTATTCTTTATTGTAATTTGTAATACATAATGGTAATACATATATATGGTTATTTAGTTAATAACCACTTGTATTTGTACACAGAATCCCTAATTCAGATTGAAATAGATAACAATTCATTAGATATTTAAAAAAAAAAAGAGGTCTCCGCCCGAGCATTCCCTAAAAATATTCATTTTTTTAGGTGGGTTTCATATTGATTTTTGTATATAAGTCTTTTATAAATATCCATATTTGAATTAATATTATATGTTATACGATATGAAACTAAAAAGAAAAAAAAATCGCAAGTTATATATATCAACGGAGAAAAAAAAAATGTGGAAAATAAGACAAAGATTCTTTACAATGACACTGTAAACCAATTGAAAGGGATGTAGCGCAGCTTGGTAGCGCGTTTGTTTTGGGTACAAAATGTCACGGGTTCAAATCCTGTCATCCCTATCCCTAACTATTACTTATCTTATGAGCAGTAACAAGGGATCAATTGAGATCAATTAAAATTGTACATACATATTTCATATCAATATATATATATTATGAAAGTTCTATTTTCTATATATTTCTATATAGAATATATATATATTATGATATATACGCATGCAAGATTTATTTCTTTTTTGGGGTCACATAAAATTATTTATGAAAATAAAGCGCTCTTAGTTCAGTTCGGTAGAACGCGGGTCTCCAAAACCCGATGTCGTAGGTTCAAATCCTACAGAGCGTGATTCCATTCTTGTTGTTAGATCGAGAATGACACTGAAATCATTGAACAACAGTCTGAATTTGACCTCCTGTGGATTAGGATTCAAAAAAATAGGAGGTCAATAAACAAAGGAAATGTTAATTAATCAAAGGTCCAACTGATCACCACGTCGGTATTGTAAATATGCAGTTACGAATAATCCAGCCAAAGTAATAGGAATTAGACCTAACACGATTCCAAATAGAAAAACTTCAATCATTTTAATTTGTTTGAAAGGGGAAAGGGAAAGGTAATATCGATCTTTAAATATTAATCCATATCGACCATAAATCTCAATGACCAAGAATTGTAAATTGACATGGTAAGGAACTATATATGGAATACCGTGGAAAGATTTATTTTTATGAATTGTTCATTCAATTCATTTCAGAATTTTAAATCAAATAAGTCGTATCTTGTTCAGACCGATAAATAGAGCTGAGGTTATAGTTAAAGCTGCTAGTAGAAAACCGAAATAACTAGTTATAGTA